TCTTTTTCTTAGCAGAATTCGCTTCAAGTATTCATTATTTCAGCGACATACGGTTATGTAACTGAAGAGAAATATCTAAATATATACCTTATTCAATCCATATTTGTAGCAAGAAAATACGATTCTACCTCCCCCAATCGATCAATGATTGATTACAAATATTATATTCTTTATAAAACTATAAAGGACCCGAAATACCTTGCTTACGTATCATTAGAAAATGCATTAACATAAATACAGCAGTAAGAAGAGGTAATACAAAAGTATGTAAACTATAAAAACGAGTCAAAGTAGATTGTCCTACACTAGCACTTCCACGTAATAACTCTACTAAAGGGGATCCTATTATAGGAATAGCTTCCGGCACGCCTGTTACAATTTTGACTGCCCAATAACCAATTTGGTCCCAAGGTAAAGAATAACCAGTTACGCCAAAGGATGCTGTCAATACAGCAAGAACCACACCTGTAAGCCAAGTTAATTCACGAGGTTTTTTAAAGCCACCTGTGAGATACACACGAAATACATGTAGGATCATCATTAGTACCATCATACTTGCTGACCATCGATGAACAGACCGGATTAACCAACCAAAGTTAGCTTCAGTCATTATATATTGAACTGAAGCAAAAGCTTCAGTAACCGTCGGACGATAGTAAAAAGTCATAGCAAACCCTGTAGCTACTTGGACTAAAAAACAAGTAAGCGTAATTCCTCCTAAACAATAAAATATATTGACATGGGGAGGAACGTATTTACTAGTTATATCGTCCGCAATCGCCTGAATCTCGAGACGCTCTTCGAACCAATCATAGACTTTATTGAGATAGGTAAACCAAGAAAACTCCCCCTCTGAGAACCGTATATGAAAATTTCATCTCGTACAGCTCAAACAGAAAACCCCAAATACTAGTTGAAACGGATATGTGTGATAGAAACTTCTTAATTTGAATTCTATGATTCAAGAATTCTTTTGGAAGAGAAGAAAAGGAAAAAAGAAAAATCCGAAAACTCTTCTTTTTCTTTGTGGTTAAAATGCTAAAATATCAAGTCGGCTCATCCATTTCTTGATGTTGATCCTTACGGGCCTCCTGAATCTTCTATTTACCCATTTTTTTTCTTTAATTGAGTATTTTTTTTTATGTAATGCTAATGCAGCCTTACCGGCGTTTTCTTTATTTTTTTTATTGATTGATAGGCATTTTCTTGTTAAGATTCTATAAATCAATCGAAAACCTCAGATTCATACTAGAACCACGATGATTGAAAAAAACCTTTCAAGTTAGTACAAAGATTCCCCGAGCAAGAATCGTCGTATCATCACTTATGGAATACATTTAGACATACAATGCCAAAAAATCCAAAGAGAGAGTTGTCTTTTGATTTTTATCAAAAAAAGATAAGTATAGACAAAAAGTTTGAAAAATATTTTTATTTAGACTTTCAAATTTTTTGAAATTTTTTGTAGGTTGGACACGGGATCTGAATATTAAGTATGAATCATAGTTCTAATACTTCGTAATCCATTTCATATATTCCGTGCTACAGATATTAGAATAAATATTTGACGAGATAAAAAATCATCTTTATCAAGATGACAGACTCATTTTCTGCACTATTAATAGGATGCATTATAACAAGTCGCACACTCATATTCCAGAAATATCAAAAAAGAAAATTCCACGATCCAATTACCAAAGTTGAATAGAAAAGTGGAATAGGATTAGGCTAAAAACCGAGACCCAAATGTTTCACTTTGTATTAAGTATTCATATGAAATATTCAAAAGATGGGACTTAGAAATTCTTGTAAATCTAATTCATTGAAATCCCATCCAGTAAAACAGAAGAATTATAAATCTCTAAAATAATAGATAGGAATATTGCAAATAGAGCCATTGCGACACCCATCAAAGGAGTAGTTCCCCACCCAGGAGCTACTTTACCATATTCTGAATTCAATGGTTTTAATAAATCCCCTACAATTGTTCGTCGTGGACCAGATGTAGAACTACCCTCTCCACTTTGTGTAGCCATAAATCCTATTTTGTATTAATTAAGATTTGTTGACTTTGTATACCATTCCGTTGTAAATAAATGATCTTATCGTAGATCCATTGTGGTCTTAAAATTAAGAAAATTATATATATATATTAATTAATAATGGAAACAGCAACACTAGTCGCCATCTCTATATCTGGTTTACTTGTAAGTTTTACCGGGTATGCCTTATATACTGCTTTTGGGCAACCCTCCCAACAACTAAGAGATCCATTCGAGGAACATGGGGACTAGTTGAGGTAGAGAGCCCCCCAATATTGGGTGGGGGGCTCTCTACTTCAATTCTTTACTTCAATTAAGTAAATAAAAAATTCTTTTTTATTTTTATTTTTTAGTTGGAACTTTAGGGGGTTCTCGAAAAAAGATAGCGAAAAAAAGGATTCCTAGAGTCGAGACTAAAAGGAATGTATAAACCAATGCTTCCATAGATTCGATCGTGGTTTACAATTATAGCTTCCATACCTGTTTAGTTGGGATTGTCCCCCGGATAAAAAAAAGAGCAAAAGTCGAAGAAAAGCGGCAAGTCAAATCAAGGGGTCCCCGATACCCTATCTCAAATTGTCAAATTCCAAAAATGGAAAGAAAAGTACGAGATTAATGCTATATCAAACTGCTTGTCTTTTTGTAGTTGGATCCCCAAGTTTTTGGAATGCTCCAAATTCTACTTGAGCGTCTAAATCTGGATCAATACCAGCAAAAACATCTCTGAACAAGGTTCGAGCGCCATGCCAAATATGTCCGAAGAAAAAAAGCAGAGCAAACGAAGCATGTCCAAAAGTAAACCAACCCCGGGGACTGCTACGAAAAACCCCGTCGGATTTTAAAGTAGCCCGATCTAATTCAAAGATTTCACCTAATTGAGCGCGTCTAGCATATTTTTTCACAGTAGTAGGATCGCTATAACTGACTCCATTTAATTCCCCACCGTAAAACTCAACAGTTACACCTACTTGTTCGACACTATACTTCGATTCTGCCCTTCGAAAAGGAACATCGGCTCTAACAATTCCGTCTTCGTCTATCAAAACAACAGGAAATGTCTCAAAAAAAGTAGGCATACGACGTACAAAAAGTTCACGTCCTTCTTTATCTCTAAAAATAGGATGTCCTAACCACCCAACAGCTATTCCATCCCCGTTGTCCATTGAGCCCGCTCGGAACAATCCACCCTTTGCCGGATTATTTCCAATGTAATCATAAAAGGCTAATTTTTCAGGAATTTTAGACCAAGCTTCGGATAAACTTTTATTTTCGGCTAGCTCAGCACTAACTCTTCGATATATTTCTTGCTGAAAGTATCCTTGATCCCATTGATAACGAGTGGGACCAAATAATTCAATCGGGGTAGTTGCTGAACCATACCACATAGTTCCAGCAACAACAAAAGCTGCAAAAAAGACAGCCGCGATACTACTGGAAAGCACGGTTTCAATATTTCCCATACGTAATCCCTTGTATAGCCGTTGGGGCGGACGGACACTAAGATGGAATAAGCCGGCCAATATGCCCAGAGTGCCCGCTGCAATATGATGAGAGGCTATTCCTCCCGGAACAAAGGGATCAAACCCTTCCACACCCCACGCCGGATTTACAGATTGTACCTTTCCAGTTAGTCCATAAGGATCGGCCACCCATATTCCAGGACCATACAATCCCGTTACATGAAAAGCGCCAAACCCAAAACAAGCTACTCCCGAGAGAAATAAATGAATTCCAAAGATCTTAGGCAAATCTAAAGAAGGTTTTCCTGTACGCTCATCACAAAAAATTTCTAGATCCCAAAACACCCAATGCCAGATAGCTGCCAAGAAACACAAACCAGAAAAGACAACATGCGCCCCAGCCACACCCTCATAACTCCAAATACCCGGATTCGTTATAGTTCCTCCTGTGATACTCCAACCACCCCATGAATTGGTTATTCCTAACCGAGTCATGAAGGGTATTACGAACATACCTTGTCTCCACATTGGATCCAGAACTGGGTCAGAGGGATCAAAAACTGCTAATTCATATAGAGACATCGAACCGGCCCAGCCGGCAACCAAAGCTGTATGCATTATATGCACAGATAGCAAACGACCGGGATCGTTTAATACGACGGTATGAACACGATACCAAGGCAAACCCATGGAAATACCCCTTCCCTTAAAATGAATTATTAATATTATATAATAATATAATAAAAAAATATTAACGTACTAATAATTATTAATATTAAGCAATAATAAAACACTATGTAACTTTTTTACACTAGATTAAAAACTCTGTTATAGATCTCCCTGAATTTTTCCGAATAAAGAATTAATCCTTTTTCTATATTTGTTTAGTATTTTAGTCAGAACGTTCCAATTCCATTTGTAGGAACAAAGAGAAGCAGATCTATTCTATAAATAATAAGCATCATACGCAATGGGAAGTTAAACTATTTTTATATGCGCGAATCCCTACGGGTTTCTTCATCATTCAAAAGGCTTCTTCGTAATAATTTGACTTTATTTCTTCCGTTATTTTGATTTATTTTTTTGTTATGAACTTCTCGAATCCACTGAACTTATCTAATCTGCACATAAAATGGAATAAGGACATGTCTTAATAAGATACTTAATTCATAGACATGAGTGGATGATCACAATACTCTTGGTGTACCTCAGATACCTGTTAAATAGATGATGACAAACAATAAGGACATGTCTTAATATTTTTTGAAATTTAATACTTTTCACTTTAAGGAGTTAATTAAAATGCCTCTTGGTGTACCTCTAGTAGCTGTTACTTTTCCCCCAGAGAGGGATGATGATGATGACACTAATCTGATTGTTTGGATTGACTTATTCGATGCACTTTATGAAAGTAAATTCCTTTTTTTATGTAGAGATATTGATAGCGAGATCACGAATCAACTTGTCACTCTTTTCATGTATCTCAATGGAAAAGAGACTAGCACCGATTATACTTTTTTTATAAACTCTCCTGGGGGATGGGTAAGCTCAGGTCTGACTATTTACAATGCAATGCGGGGAGTGGCCTCAGATGTACGAACAATATGCATCGGAATTGCTGCTTCAATGGCATCTTTTCTCCTGGCCACGGGAGCCGGTTTCAAACGTTATGCATTCCCTCACGCTAGGGTAATGATCCATCAACCGCATGCTCATCTTTCGACGACCGACAACAACTACGATAACGACTACGATGACGACTACGGCGACGACGTCCCCATCAATGACTTAAAGAGTTTATTCATCGAAGTGGATGAACTAACGTTCATTCAGGAAACCATCGCCAAAATTTATGTAAAAAACACGGGTCAACCTTTAGAGACCATACTCGCAGATCTGGAAAGGGATTTTTATATGTCAGCAACAGAAGCCCAAGCTTATGGAATTGTTGATTATGTAGTAAAAAATAGAAAAGAAAAAGAAAAAAAATAACAGAAATATCATACAAATTATAGAAGGAATAGAAGGAATAGAAGGAATCTCTAATCCTCCGAATAATAGGTTAGGAGCGACCTAAACCAACATATTATGCATATGATTCATCATGCCAACCGTTAAACAACTTATTAGAAAGGCAAGACAGCCAGTCAGAAAGGGCAACAAAACCCGTGCTCTTAGGGGATGTCCTCAGCGCCGAGGAATATGTATTCGGTTGTATGTGCGACTCGTTCGTATTGTGGATTAGAACAAAAGAAAGGAAACGCATTTTCCACTATTCGCGATCAATACCGATGAATAGGATAGAATGGGAGAAATCCATTCACTATACTAATCATTATCTAATATCTAAAACACTATCTAAAAAAGAGGATCTATCATATCCTTCTATTGTGTATCAAATTTATGGTTTGTATTAGTGAAAATTCAATCATCTCCATTTTCAAATGAAAGAATTCCCCATTGGTAGCAAATGATTAGCCGTTAAGCAGGGGAAATCTTATTAAAAAAAAAAGGCCAAAATTTATGCCTCGACTCTTTCAAGAACGGACTAACAGGGTCAGCTAATCAGCTAATCTTCATAATTAAATGCCGTTACTGTATAGATAGATCTCGTTGTGAAAGACCTATTACTGGAGAATTTCGAGGTAGAGCCAAAAAAGTGTGAACTGTACAAGTTAACAATAGCATCGATTAAATGATTATTAAAGGAAAGGAGAGGGCTCCGGTGTATAGGGAAGACCTCACCGTTTAAGAAATAACCATAGAAACGAAGGAACCCACTATTTCTTTATCCATTTCTATTTACTACTGTTTGATACTAGGTATCAATACAATTTCTTATTTCGAGGCGAAATGTCTAAAAAAAAAGAAAGAAAAAATCGTGGCTAGGAAGGTTAGAGTAGCAAAAGCTGTTGGAATTCTTATTTTATACATTGGAAGAATCTGTTTTGTTATTCTCAAAAGGTGGAAGGGAATAAAATAACTGAAAAAAAAAAAAATAGGTTAGTCTTGTAAAAAAGAAAGAGGTTAGTAATAAAGAGGCTAGTATGTATTTATGTATACAAAGATACATACATACAAATAAGACTCCCTTTTTGCCCTTTCACCTCGCTTTCGATTCTCTATACCAAAAAAAAGGAATTCAAAATGGAATTCTCATTATGTTGAAAGACAAAATGAAAGGGCCCATGAGATAGAAATAGTGAATCATAAATTCATTATATAGAATAGAAAAAAATGAAATCGAAAATAGAGTTCAGGTTCGAATTCCATAGATAATATAGATAGTATTGTCTATAATGATAGACAAATGAAAGGCTTCAGGAAGCCTTTTTTTTATTCATCCACTTGGTGAAAATGAGTTAGTTGAACTTGAAAATTCACTGATTGAAATTGAAAATAAGTAAACAATCCATTATTATGAGAATCAATCCTACTGCTTCTGGTCCTGAAGTTTCCGCACTTGAAAAAACGAACCTAGGACATATCGTTCAAATCATTGGCCCAGTGCTAGATGTAGCTTTTCCCCCGGGAAAGATGCCTAATATTTACAACGCTCTGGTAATTAAGGGTCGAGATACTCTTGGTCAACAAAGTAATGTAACTTGTGAAGTACAGCAATTATTAGGAAATAATCGAGTTCGAGCTGTAGCTATGAGTGCTACAGAGGGGTTAACACGAGGAATGGAAGTGATTGACACAGGAGCTCCCCTAAGTGTTCCAGTCGGCGGGGTAACTTTAGGCCGAATTTTCAATGTACTTGGAGAACCCATTGATGAATTAGGTCCTGTAGATACTCGCACAACATCCCCTATTCATAGATCTGCGCCTACCTTTATACAGTTAGATACAAAATTCTCTATTTTTGAAACAGGAATTAAAGTCGTAGATCTTTTAGCCCCTTATCGCCGTGGAGGAAAAATTGGGCTTTTCGGGGGAGCTGGAGTAGGTAAAACAGTACTCATTATGGAATTAATCAACAATATTGCGAAAGCTCATGGGGGTGTATCCGTATTTGCAGGAGTCGGTGAACGTACTCGTGAAGGAAATGATCTTTACGTAGAAATGAAAGAATCTGGAGTAATTAATGAAAAAAATATTACAGAATCAAAAGTTGCCCTAGTCTATGGTCAGATGAATGAACCGCCAGGAGCTCGTATGAGAGTTGGTTTGACTGCCTTAACTATGGCGGAATATTTCCGAGATGTTAATAAACAAGACGTACTTCTATTTATCGACAATATCTTTCGTTTCGTCCAAGCAGGGTCCGAAGTATCCGCCTTATTGGGTAGAATGCCTTCCGCTGTGGGTTATCAACCCACTCTTAGTACCGAAATGGGTTCTTTACAAGAAAGAATTACTTCTACCAAAGAGGCGTCCATAACTTCTATTCAAGCAGTTTATGTACCTGCAGACGATTTGACTGACCCTGCTCCTGCCACGACATTTGCACATTTAGATGCTACTACTGTATTATCAAGAAGATTAGCTGCTAAAGGTATCTATCCAGCAGTAGATCCTTTAGATTCAACGTCAACTATGCTACAACCCCAGATTGTTGGTAACGAACATTATGAAACTGCGCAAAGAGTTAAGCAAACTTTACAACGTTACAAAGAACTTCAGGACATTATAGCTATCCTTGGGTTGGATGAATTATCTGAAGAGGATCGCTTAACTGTAGCAAGAGCACGAAAAATTGAGCGTTTCTTATCACAACCCTTTTTCGTAGCCGAAGTATTTACCGGTTCTCCGGGAAAATATGTCGGTTTAGCAGAAACAATTAGAGGGTTTCAATTGATCCTTTCCGGAGAATTAGATAGTCTTCCCGAGCAGGCCTTTTATTTAGTAGGTAATATTGATGAAGCTACTGCGAAGGCTACGAACTTAGAAATGGAGAACAACTTAAAGAAATGATCTTAAATCTTTGTGTACTGACCCCAAATCGAATTGTTTGGGATTCAGAAGTGAAAGAAATCATTTTATCCACAAATAGTGGGCAAATTGGCATATTACCAAATCACGCGCCTATTGCCACAATTGTCGATATCGGTATTTTGAGAATACGCCTTAACGACCAATGGCTCAAGATAGCTCTGATGGGGGGTTGCGCTAGAATAGGCAATAATGAGATCACTGTTTTAGTAAATGATGCAGAGAAGGGTAGTGACATTAATCCACAAGAAGCTCAGCAAACTCTTGAAATAGCAAAAGCTAGCTTGAGAAAAGCTGAGGGCAAGAGACAAATAATTGAGGCAAATCTAGCTCTCAGACGAGCTAGGGCACGAGTCGAGGCCATCAACCCAATTTCGTAACTATAAAACTAGTTGGCGCGTCCGAAGAATCAAAAGAACTTCTGTTAGTTCTTTTGATTCTTATTCTGACAATTGAATAGAATCATCATCATATTATAGAATCGGATTCTAATACAACGGAAATTTTGAATTTTTTCAATTCAAAAATGAAATAGAGAAATGAAATGGAAAAGATAAAAAATCAAGAAAAAGAAAATAATATGAGTAAAAAAACTTATTAAATACTATGGATTCAAATATTATGAATTCTGATATAAAAAAAGTTCTACCTACTATTGGATTTGAACCAATGACTCTTGCCGTATGAAAGCAACACTCTAACCACTGAGTTAAGTAGGTCATTTATCATCATATATCATCATAAAGATATCGTCATAAAGAGAACGAAACATAACTTGTCACGTCGATCGATTCTAAAAGGAATCCTTCTTATGCGCAATACCGATCAAGTAACTCAAAGAATAAGATCTTGAATCATGGAATATTCATTCCTCTTGACAAAAGATTCTGGGCATGGTAATATGGTCTAAGACCAAGAAAACGAAGGGCTATAGCTCAGTTAGGTAGAGCGCCTCGTTTACACGTGCGCCAATGGTTTTTCAGAGGAGTATATTGTGGAATCGATAAACTTATCGAGAAGTCAATGTCTTACTCCATGACTTTTAGGAAAAAAGAGAAAAATAGCTTGACAATTTGGTTAAAATTTTGTTCCCCTTTAGGGAATCAATAGAACCCATTATTGATTTAAGATTTTGATAAGGTCAATATTCATTCTATTGAATGCTAGGCATTAAGAAAGTATAAAGACTTCAAGAAATTCGATTTTCGGTCTAGCCTATGAACTTTAAGGTGTATGAAGTTTCATATTGGACTTTTTTTAGTAAAAAAAAGTGGGGCGATGGAAACTAAACTTTTTTTAATCTAAGCTAAAAGCAAACCTACGTCAGCATAACCTTCTTTGAAGCACTTTGGTAGTCCTTTCAGATCGGAATCGAAATAAATAAGAAATCAGAACGTGCGGAACCATCTTGTGATCTTTCAAGAAAATCATGGTAGACTCGCTGATTCTTTCATCAGTTAATGAAAGAGCCCAATGCATGAAAGTGCATGTTGGGTCTTTGAAACAATTACAATCTATTTTGTAATAGGTAGTTCAATCTGTTTTACCGAGAAAGTCTACGGTTCAAGTCCGTATAGCCCTACCTAAAATTTTAATACTGTTTCTTTTTTTTTTCTAATAGGTAAAAAAAATAGGTTTTTTTGAAAAAGTCTACGGTTCGAGTCCGCTTATCTCCAACTCGTGAACTTAGTCGGTACAAAACTATACGATAGCACCCAATTTTTTCGATTCGGCAGTTCGATCTATGATTTATCATTCATGGACGTTGATAAGATTCTTCCATTTAGCAGCACCTTAGGATGGCATAGCCTTAACTTAAGGCTTAAGGGCGAGGTTCAAGTCCGTATAGCCCTACCTTAAAATTTTCATAAGGATGGGGTTGCGGTGTATATATCAAAGATTATATAATAATGATATTTTGGGGGAATCAAATAATATGGTGAATCAAATAATATGGAAAACTAATGAAATTCTGATTAGTTAAAAATCTTGATTGATAGCTTTGTGAAGGAGTTCTGTGAAAGGTTTCATTAACTCCAAATACTAATTCATCTCGAGTAGACCTTGTTGCTGTGAGAATTTGGAATTCATGAGTTGTAGGGAGGGACCTATGTCACCGCAAACAGAGACTAAAGCAAGTGTTGGATTCAAGGCTGGTGTTAAAGAGTATAAATTGACTTATTATACTCCTGAGTATGACCCCAAAGATACTGATATCTTGGCAGCATTCCGAGTAACTCCTCAACCTGGAGTTCCCCCTGAGGAAGCCGGGGCTGCAGTAGCTGCTGAATCTTCTACTGGTACATGGACAACCGTGTGGACCGATGGGCTTACTAGTCTTGATCGTTATAAAGGTCGATGCTACGACCTCGAACCCGTAGCTGGCGAGGAAAATCAATATATTGCTTATGTAGCGTACCCCTTAGACCTTTTTGAAGAGGGTTCCGTTACTAACATGTTTACTTCTATTGTAGGTAATGTATTTGGGTTCAAAGCTCTACGCGCTTTACGTCTGGAGGATTTGCGAATTCCCCCTGCTTATACTAAGACCTTTCAGGGCCCACCTCATGGCATCCAAGTTGAAAGGGATAAACTAAACAAGTATGGGCGTCCCCTATTGGGTTGTACTATCAAACCTAAATTGGGGTTATCCGCTAAGAATTACGGTAGAGCTGTTTATGAGTGTCTCCGCGGTGGACTTGATTTTACCAAAGATGACGAAAACGTGAACTCTCAACCGTTTATGCGTTGGAGAGATCGTTTCTTATTTTGTGCCGAAGCCCTTTTTAAAGCACAGGCAGAAACTGGTGAAATCAAAGGGCATTATTTAAATGCTACTGCAGGGACATGTGAAGAAATGATCAAAAGGGCTGTATTTGCCAGAGAATTGGGAGTTCCTATCGTAATGCATGACTACTTAACGGGAGGATTCACTGCAAATACTAGCTTGGCTCATTATTGCCGAGATAATGGTTTACTTCTGCACATCCACCGCGCAATGCATGCAGTTATTGATAGACAGAAAAATCATGGTATACACTTTCGTGTATTAGCTAAGGCGTTACGTATGTCTGGCGGAGACCATATTCACGCTGGTACCGTAGTAGGTAAACTTGAAGGAGAGAGAGACATCACTTTGGGCTTTGTTGATTTATTGCGTGATGATTTTGTTGAAAAAGATCGAAGCCGTGGTATTTATTTCACTCAAGATTGGGTCTCTCTACCAGGTGTTATTCCCGTGGCTTCAGGGGGGATTCACGTCTGGCATATGCCTGCTCTGACCGAGATCTTTGGAGATGATTCCGTACTCCAATTCGGAGGAGGAACTTTAGGGCACCCTTGGGGAAATGCACCGGGTGCCGTAGCTAATCGAGTAGCTCTAGAAGCATGTGTACGGGCTCGTAATGAGGGACGTGATCTTGCTCGTGAGGGTAATGAAATTATCCGTTCAGCTGCCAAATGGAGTCCTGAACTGGCTGCTGCATGTGAAGTATGGAAAGAAATCAAATTTGAATTCCCAGCAATGGACACTTTGTAATCCAGCAATTCAACTTTATCAAAATTGAATTGCTCAATTTGTCCCAAAAATTTTAAAAAGGATTCAATCCTTATTCAAAATAAGAATTCAACAAGTAAATTGTGGCATCATAAAAAAAATGATGCCCATGATTTACTTCAAATTTGATTTGAATTAAATCAAATTTGAAGTTTTTAAAATGAAGCAATAAAATTAAAATTTATGGGAATCGAAAAATGTACTACCATACGCAAAAAAATATCGCAGAGTCGAACTTTTACTACTTGCACAAAGTGTAGTAAAAATGATTCTTTTCATCAGGAAGGGCCTGATCCTAGACCCTTACATTTTTCTAAAGCTCTAGAAAGTCTTTTTTCGAATTACTTAGATTTTTGTTTTCGTGAAAGTTTTATCAAAAATTGCTTGGTAGATTCCTTTGATATTTTCTTTTTGGAAGATCTTTTTTTTCTCGAAGGAAAAATTTTCGAGAATATTATCGAAAAGTGCATTGATGTTTATTTTTGTACCGAAAGCGGTACCTATCGCACTAGGTATGATTTTGGTGACGTCTCGCCTAGCACGAATGCAAATCACGAGCAAGTTACATCCTTGAAAATTTCTGAGCAAGTTCAAGATGACAAAATCCCCCAAGAGGATGTTTTACACGACGAAATCCCCCAAGAGGATGTTTTACACGACGAAATCCCCCAAGGGGAAATAGATCCCAGCCAGTTCTGGGAGCAGTGCACCCAATGCGATGGAATGAATTGGAAAAGAATATTCTTTCAAACTCGTCTGTATGTGTGTGAATACTGCGACGCTCATGTGAGACTGCCGAGTTCACTTCGAATTGAGCTTTCGATTGACACTGGGACTTGGGTCCCTCTTGATCATCTGGATCAAGATATTGATCCAAAATCTGAGATTGATCCAATCAAGTGGGACAATCTAGAGAATATTGATCCGGAAGCTGAGATTGATCCTGAAGCTGAGATTGATCCAATCAAGTGCGACAATCTAGAGAATATTGATCCTGAAGCTGAGATTGATCCTGAAGCTGAGATTGATCCTGAAGCTGAGATTGATCCTGAAGCTGAGATTGATCCTGAAGCTGAGATTGATCCAATCAAGTGCGACGGTCAAAATTCAAATTTGGTTCTAACAGCAAATTTGAATCCTACGGACCTAATTCAGTATAGAATTTATGCGGACGTAAGTCCGGTAAATTTGCCAATAGAAGTTTGGCAAAATTTTAAGTTTTTTCGTAATATTATAAATTTTAGTAATCCTAAAATTACTAAAAAAGATTTTGAGAAACAAGGGGATGAGAATCATGATTTCTTTCATAAAGAAAGTGGTTACATTGATCTACCGCGACCTAGTATTGGTCACACCGAAATTCATGACCAAGGTGATCAAGATATTGCGGACACTAATGGACTACTACCGCGACCTAGTATTGGCCACATCAATTTTTTATTTGTACCTACTCATTTGGTTGATAGCAATAATATATTGCTTAATAGAATACTGCCTGGAGATACCGGAGATATTCCTGAAGATACTCGAGTACTCGATGGGGATACTCGAGTACTGCGCGAGGATACTCGAGGACTGGTTAAACCGCGAGGATCGGGATCGCCGTTAAAAACGGATAATGGTATTTTCGACTCTGACTCTGAGTCAGACCACGAGTCAGACGACAAAGAGGAAAAAGAAATAGATCCTTTTCTTTGTATTCCGATTTTTATTAAGAATCGAGAATTAGATCTTGCTTCTGCTCTTATTCCGACTTTTAATAAAAGAGAATTAAATCTTCATTCTGCTTCTATTCCTCTTTATCCGACTTTTATTCGGACAAAGAAAACAAATACGGATACGAGACAAGAGGGGGACGAATGGAAGAAGGAATGGTATTCGGATGACGTCAAAGTCGGATTGCATCACGTGAACTGGTGGCGCCAATGTAAGGAGCAAGGTTCCGATGATTTGTATTCGGATAAAGTCAAAAACGTATGTCAACAATTGGCCGAAGTGGACTGGTGGCGCCATTGGGTCCAAAAGGACTGGGACAACGTCGATGATAGGGGGGAGCTATTATGGGATGATATTTGGGATGATATTTTTTTGACACTGAACATAGAGGAAGGGCAAGGGCAAGAGGAAGGGCAAGGGCAAGAGGAAGGGCAAGGGCAAGAGCAAGGGCAAGAGGAAGGGCAAGGGCAAGAGGAAGGGCAAGGGCAAGAGGAACAGAAACAGGAAGAACGGGGGGACAGGGACCCGATAACGGGGGCGTGGGACCCGAAAATTTATGTGTCGCGCACTTTGGATGATCAGGAGGCAACAGGATTATCCGATGCTATTGAAACAGGTTTGGGTGAACTAAATGGAATTCCCGTAGCACTTGGAGTTATGGAGTTTGAGTTTATCGGAGGTAGCATGGGACACAAAGTCGGGGAACGAATCATTCGTTTGATTGAGTATGCTACCCGTCTAAAGTTACCCATTATTATAGTATGTGCTTCCGGAGGAGCCCGCATACAGGAAGGAGCTTTGAGCTTGATGCAAATGGCTAAAATATCTTCGACTTTTTTTTATTTTGAAAAAAAGAGTGAAAATCCTTTTTACATCTCAATGCTTGCAGATCCTACGACTGGTGGGGTGACAGCAAGTTTTGGTATGTTGGGGGATATCATTATTAGTGAACCCGACGCTTTAATTGGATTTGCGGGTAAAAGAGTAATTGAAGACACATTAAAACTTGAAGTACCTGAAGGTTCACAGATAGCGGAAGTTGCATTTGAAAAGGGCTTATTAGACTCAATAATACCACGTGAAATGTTAAAGAGCGTTTTGAGTGAGTTATTAGAGTTCCATCATTTTTTGCCTTTGACCCCTAAAATAAAAGGATTATTAAGTTAATAATTTAGTTATCGCGAAATCATCGAAATCAAAGGAAAAATCCCAAAATGGATTTTTTTTGTGGGGGGTGGCATAAGAATAAATTTTAGAAGGATAATGCGGATAAATTTATTTATCCGCACTATCCTTCTATATTCCTAATTCCTAAATGGGGAACCCTCGATCAAGAATCTAAAATCTTTCTTTCGCGAAATTCAACTGTACAAGGTAACTGTAAACTAAATAAAACAGATTTTATGTTCTTTTCTTACCTTCGGATTATAACCAATAACGAATTTGCCGGGAATTTAGAAGCGAAAAAAACTCTTTTTTAAATTTATTAAAGTCAAATTCGAAAATTAAAGATTCAAGTTCAAAGACAAGAAAAAGATAAAAAATATATAGGGGAAAAGAAGAAGAAAACCAGTGGATTAATATCTATGTATTTCGTGCGTAAAAAGTGCATTTAGTTAATTGTACACCCCCTGCATTTTACTTTATTCACTATATTCTATATACTCACTTAGATATACTGAGTGAGTATAATTCGTATAGAATTAGAATAAATCTAAGCTATCTTTCTAACAACAGAATATAGCAAAAATAGGTAAAAAGATTAATATTAAAAAGAAATAACAGGTACAAATATTGAATCGAGGTGCCCATTCTATGACAATTCTCAACAACTTACCCCCTATTTTTGTGCCTTTAATAGGCTTAGTCTTTCCAGCAATTGCAATGGCTTCTTTATCTCTTCATGTGCAAAAAAACAAGATTTTTTAAATCTTGTTTTTTAAATCAGATAGATCTGATGGGGAAAATTTCATGTATTTTTTCAAGACTTAGAGACTTAGACTTGGATTATAACACATATATTTATTCATATGATATAGGAGTAAATTGGCTAATTGAAAAGAAATTGAAATTGGGGCGTATGTCTGAACTAAATAGAAAACCCATGGGGCTATCTGTGCGTAAATAGGATATTTTTTTGGAAAGCTATTATTATTTTAGATCTAAGTCTAGATTTAAGGAATTTTTCCTCAAGATTTACGAATATTGAGAGTCGGTGAAAGTCCCTTTGGAAAAAAAGGGAAATCAAATTGATTTGGGCAAGTCTCCCGCTTCCAATAAAATACAACTGGATCTAGTATGAGTTGGCAATCAGAACATCTATGGATAGAACTTATAGCGGGGTCTCGAAAAAAAAGCAATTTCTGCTGGGCCTTTATACTTTTTTTAGGTTCTTTGGGGTTTTTATTCGTTGGAATTTCCAGTTATCTTGACAGAAATTTGATATCTTTATTTGTGTCTCAACAAATCATTTTTTTTCCACAAGGGATCGTAATGTCGTTCTATGGGATCGCCGGTCTATTTATTAGCTCTTATTTATGGTGCACAATTTCGTGGAATGTGGGTAGTGGTTATGATCGATTCGATAGGAAAGAAGGGATAGTATGTATTTTTCGTTGGGGATTTCCTGGAAAAAATCGTCGCATCTTACTCCGATTCCTTATGAAAGATATTCAGTCGATCAGAATCGAAGTTAAAGAGGGTATTTATGCTCGACACGTCCTTTATTTGGAAATCCGAGGCCAGGGTTCCATTCCCTTGATTCGTACTGCTGAGACACAAGAAATTGAGCAAAAGGCGGCGAAATTGGCCTATTTCTTGCGTGTACCAATTGAAGTATTTTGAAATGAACTGAAGAAGAATAAACAATTTTCTTAGCGGGAGGTCAATTAAGGTCAAAATCCGAAGTCAAGAGTCCTCTTTCTTATAGCATAATTTAACTTAAATTTTATTAGAATACTAATGAATCAAAAACAACGTATATTCTATATACGGAAAAATTCGAAAACAAAACCCTTTAAATTGCCCTTAATCCAAAATTTTTTTATGCGTATGTAAATTCCCTAAATTCAGTAAGTACCAAAGAAATCTAAATAACGGGACTCATTTCATAGATCAAAAAAAGAATTTTGGAAAAAGATATAGAAAAAAGGTATTCTCTTTTTATTTTTATACTATTAGAAATTGATAGGTTTGAAGCCTTGTAAGAAAACTTATGCTTGATACAAGACTTTAGATCGTATAGAGTTAACAAATGAAGTGGATTCATTAAAAATGCACAGATGTAAAAATGAAAAAAAAAACATTTACCTCTATTCTCTATTTTACATCTCTAATATTTTTGCCCTGGTGGATTTTTTTTTTATTTAAAAAAAGTCTGGAATCTTGGGTTATTTATTGGTGGAATACAAGTAAATCCGAAACTTTTTTCAATGATACTCAAGAAAAGAGTATTCTAGCAAAATTCATAGAATTCGAGGAACTCCTCCTCTTAGACGAAATGATAAAGGAATATCCGGAATCTCATCTACAGAAGTTTCGTATCGAAATCCAAAAAGAAACGATCGAATGGATCAAGATACACAATGAGGATCGTATCCATACAATTTTGTGCTTCTCCACTAACCTAATCTGTTTCGTTATTCTAAGCGGTTATTATATTCTAGGTAAAGAAAAACTTATTATTCTGAATTCCTGGGTTCAAGAATTCCTATATAACTTAAATGACACAATAAAAGCCCTTTCTATTCTTTTTTTAAGCGAATTATGTATAGGATACCATTCAACCGGCCTTTGGGAACTAATGATTGGTTCCGTCTGCAAAGATTTTGGATTTACTCATAATGATCAAATTTTACCTGTCCTTGCTTCCATTCTTCCAGTCATTGGTGATACGATTTTTAAATATTGGGTCTTCGATTATTTAAATCGTATATCTCCGTCGCTTGTAGTGATTTATGATTCAATAAGTGGAAGTGAGTGAAATGAAAAAGGATACACTGATCCAAATGAAATGTTTGTTATTTTATCCATAAGTAAAACAGTAAAAATCTTACTGTTTTTATATTATACACTTCTTTTTTTTCTCTATACATCCAAGAGATTCGGATTCCTCCTAGATTTTAGTAAAAATTTTTCAGTAAATAGCAGCTTGGTAGATAGGGAACTTTACTAGGAACCCACCTAATTTTATTGTAGAAATTTTTGGGATCAACGATTGGACCATGCAAACTAGAAAGACCTTTTCTTGGATAAAAGAAGAGATTACTCGCTCCATTTCCGTATCACTCATCATATATATAATAACTCGGGCATCCATTTCCAATGCATATCCCATTTTTGCACAGCAGGGTTATGAAAATCCACGCGAAGCAACTGGCCGTATTGTATGCGCCAATTGTCATTTAGCCAATAAGCCCGTGAGTATTGAGGTTCCCCAAGCGGTACTTCCGGATACTGTATTTGAAGCAGTTGTTCGAATTCCTTATGATATGCAACTGAAACAAGTTCTTGCCAATGGTAAAAAAGGTGCCTTGAATGTGGGGGCTGTTCTTATTTTACCCGAGGGGTTTGAATTAGCCCCTCCCGATCGTATTTCGCCAGAGATGAAAGAAAAGATAGGTAATCTTTTTTTTCAAAGTTATCGCCCCACTAAAAAAAATATTCTTGTGATAGGCCCTGTTCCTGGTCAGAAATATAGCGAAATAACCTTCCCAATTATTTCTCCGGACCCTGCTACTAAGAAGGGCGTTCACTTCTTAAAATATCCCATATATGTAGGCGGAAACCGGGGAAGGGGTCAGATTTATCCCGACGGGAGCAAGAGTAATAATACGGTTTATAATGCTACAGCAACAGGTATAGTAAGCAAAATCATACGAAAAGAAAAAGGGGGCTACGAAATAATTATAATGGATGCGTCAGAGGGACGTCAAGTGACAGATATCATAGCCCCAGGACCAGAACTTCTTATTTCAGAAGGCGAATCCATCAAACTGGATCAACCATTAACAAGTAATCCCAATGTGGGTGGATTTGGTCAGGGGGATGCGGAAATAGTACTTCAAGACCCATTACGTGTCCAAGGCCTTTTGTTCTTTTTGGCATCTGTTCTTTTAGCACAAATCTTTTTGGTTCTTAAAAAGAAACAGTTTGAAAAGGTTCAATTATCCGAAATGAATTTTTAGATCTACGGATTTATCAACATCAAGTTCTTCAAAAGAAGAAAATTTTTGTTAAAAGTTATGTATGATCAAAAAAATTGTGTAAAGCCTTTTGCTTTTTTTATATTCTTTTTAGATCGGTTTGGAGGAATTCTTTTTACTTGGACCGCGTTTCTAGTCATAGTATTTAGACTTTCATAGTCTTTATATTTTTTTTTTAGACTTTCTATTTTAATAGAATAAAATTCGACTACATACACAGACTAAATAAGTAAGCGTAGAAGCAAAGGCTAAATGTGGGGAGCACCGGATTCTAGGGGATATTCTTCTATTTGTCTTTCGAGTCTTCGACACAAGAAAGAGATGTGGAAAATTCCTTTCTTGTGTCGAAATAATAATTATTCTTGATCCCATCCGTCAAAGATTTAGATTCTTAATTTTCGATTTTTTCCAGTTTATCATAACCTATCTGTCTTTCGATTTTTTTTTATACGTATGTATAATTAAAGTAAAAGTAGTCGACAAACAAAAAAGAAAGGGAAATTTCTTGAGCAAAGCAAATAGAACTTCTTCAATAAACTATTTCAAATATTTTGAAATACTAAAATTTAGAATCAATCTTTATAATGAAATAAATAGGGTATAAATACAATAATAAGGCTTTATTAGTATAAATCTACAATTGGCATGATATTGGATTAGCAGAATTTTTTGAAATATCGACTATTATTATGCAATCTAAATGGAAGAATTACTTCTTTCTGTTAACTTTGAAAGTGGAGATAGATATTATCGAGGAACAAATGTTTTGAATCCATTAATACTAATGAAGTTCCTTTTTGAAAAGCACTACAAAAATTCAATGGAGTTTTTTTTTGAAATAGAAATAAGAAATATTTGAAATATCCGAAAATATAGAATCCATTTTTTTTTTAATACGAATAAAGTATTATGATTATTAAAAACTCAGGGGATCCCCCTCGAATCAGACAGAAAAAACGGGGGTTCCCCTTGAGTTCTTACGCTTTCATGTCTACAACTCAACTCATCTCATTCCTACAGGGATGAACCCAATCCGGAGTATGAACCATAAAAGAAAATGCCCATTAAACCGATCACAGGAATACCA